CTGAGGCAAGTATATATTCGAGGAGCCAGTTCTAAGCCCGCAATGCTCAATGCCAGATAGTCAAAGTCAAGTTTTTTCATACTCCAAATTTGATTTTGTTTCCTTTTTTTTTTTACATAATATGATGGTTTAGATCTATCTTAACCGTATGATTATGTCATCATTTTAACATCAAAATAGTTGACACACGACTAGAAAATGAAGGAAATTATCAACGGCAAAGAGTTCCCTAAAATGGTAAAACGGGATCGTTTATAAACAATTTCGATAACAAACCAAGAAAGAGAACATCGAGAACTCTATAAGAGCGAGCAGGAAAAAAGACACACTTTTGCCGCGTTGGTACTTAACCGTAAAAGCGGTTCCTCCGTTTTATTTATTCAATTATTCAACCCTATAGTATAGAATTAAGAGCTTTTTTTTTTTATTTTGATTGAAGAGAATTCTTTTTATTTTTACATTTTATATTATTCCATATTCGAATCTGCTTGACTACCAGAAAAAAACGGATTCAGTATTTGATCTTTTCACTGATATAAAACCATAAAAAAAAATAAGAAAGAATATATAGTCGATTTTTTTGCACTTAACCCCTTTCGTGGATTCCATTCTTCAAAAAATAATTCGCAGAGAAGAAAGGTATTTTACCTATTTTTTAGTCGAATTTATAAAATACGATTGTGAGGTATAGAAGAGGGGTTGTATTTATTAAACATGTGTAGATATAGCTATCGATATAGATCCTTCTTCCTACTTATTGTCGTTCTATTCGGGGAAGTGGGGGTCGTGCTCTATCCAAATTTCTATTTTTTATTCAATGTCAATTTATTTAATGAAAAATAGAAGCATGATAATTGCTGGAGAATTCTCTATAGACAACATATAGAAAAAAAATACCCCATGTAGATATCTTTGTAACAATTTCTATTTTCGGGTTTACATATACTTATGTTTACATATACTCATAATTGCTGTTATAATTGCAATTCCGAAGGACTTTTTATTTTTTTGAAAAGAATCCATATTGATGAGTTCTATATCAATTTGTATTTTCTTATGTCAGTAGGAAAACAAAAATGGAGATTCAAATCCAAGAATCGCTGCTGAATTAACAGTCAGCAGTCAACAGTTAATGGTTCAAATTTTTCGTGAATTTAGGTTTTTGTGACTTAAAATCCACATTTTTTTCAATAGAAAAGGGAGGAGAAGTTTTTAGGCATTGTGTGTTTTGAGATACTATACAATCAATCGAAGGAATGAATCAAATCCAATCAAAAAAAATAAGGATTTCCGTTAGGAAAGGGATTAAGTAAAACTGGATACAAAATGCAAGTACAATAAAAAAAGAAGTTCACTACTTTAACCCAAAAGGGGAAAGATTTCATCTATTTTATATCCTTTTGGCGACATGGCCGAGTGGTAAGGCGGGGGACTGCAAATCCTTTTTCCTCAGTTCAAATCTGGGTGTCGCCTAATCAACAAAAGACTCGAAATCTCCTATTCTGTTCTGCTAATATAACTAGCCCAATTATTCCCCAGCAGAAGAAGAGAAAAAGGACTGTTGATACTTGTTTGATTCTAAGCATCAGGTTTGATGGGGTTTTTTAAAAGGATTGTAAATCCACGAATACTAGATGCAAGGAAAGATTCTAGGGAGAGAAGGGCTACAATTTATATACAGACTCAGCACAGTCTCTGAATGCTTAGGCATCCAAGCAATATTTGATTGGATGGATAATTGATTTTTTTTAAGTACAAAAATCAATTCTTTTCAACAAACCCCTAGTCAAGAAAAGAACATAATCAACTTCCGCCCGACTCTTTCATATAGACAATTGGGAGATCGATCAAATGGGAAATAGAGGTATGGAATAGATAGTGATCTATCTTTTTATGCTTTTTATTTATATATATTATTATAAAGGTCGACAAAAAAAAGAATAGGAATAAATTAGTCTATTCCTACATCTTCGATTAGTAACATTCCTTTGAAATGTCACCCTCTATTTTGATTGTTGTGTTTAATCTTTCCCGATTCGAAATCATATAGGAACAAGAGGTTATTGCTCCCTTATTTCATTATTTATTTCATTATTACTTTCTCTTTCATTTTCACGATTATTTGTATCATCCAACATATATTTTATTAGCGATATTATTTTATAATAACACAAAGATTTTTTATAAATGGGTTTATTGGATTGGTTCATCAAGAGTGTTGGGTCCGAATTCCTTTTTGACTCTGACCCGTCAATTCTACTATTATTAGTGAGTAATAATGTAAAAATTATTTAATACTGATCGAAATAGGAGACATAATTCACATGGATATAGTAAGTCTCGCTTGGGCTGCTTTAATGGTAGTCTTTACGTTTTCTCTTTCACTCGTAGTATGGGGAAGAAGTGGACTCTAGAAGTACTACTAATTTAATTGAGTTGATGACAAAAACTGTATCAATTGTTTTTTAGATCATTCTGCAAAGCATTTTTAACGATTTAAAACCAAATAAAAATAGCGTCATTTTGAAATTTCATTGGATTCTAGTGTAATTAATGTATTATATGAATAATAATTTTTCAATCAAAGAGATATTTCAATGATTCCCATGTTTGTATTTTGAAAGGAGATACAGATGATAGGAAATTTATTCCAACCAAATTCTTCCTAAATTTTCTATTTCAACGAATGGGCTCTTCCCAGAAGTATAAATGTACAATGAGGAAGACCGGACCCCTTTTTATTTCTTTCCCTCCTTACTGTTCAAAGAAGAAGTTGTTCTGTTAAGTGTATACACACTTTCTATGAGAAACGATATAGAAATAGTGGTTGTTTAACGAGATAATATAATAAGATCTTGCCTTGGGAGAGTCGCATATTGTGCATTTCTCACTTGTTTTATTATTTTTTAAATTTGATTTAGGCTTTATCGACTCATTTCATCTCATGGTTCAAGCGTTAAAACTCTGTTAAAAATGGATAAGATTTACTATTCTTTTTCGAAATTATTCGAAGAAGCTCCCGTAGAAGCCCTGTCAATGGCTCAATCAATTACTTCTTGGAAATGCTAAACGAAAAAACCACTTTCTTCTTATTATTAAGAAACTTTCCTTGATTGATTATTTCAATAGATATGGAGATTCATCTTGGAAATAATAAGAAATCGAAAAATTAGAAACATAAGAGCAAAAGCCCTCTTTCAATTATTTCAGATTGATCGGAACAAATAGATGTAGAAAAGAAATGGAATTGGGTTCTATGTCCATTCCATATATCGAATAGATATCTGCATATCATATATGCAGATAATATTGGAGAGTGATCCATATTAAACTTTTATTATCGAGTATACACTCTAAAAATACCATAATAGAAAGTATGGTAGAAAGAACGATTCATATATTTCTTTCTACCATACTATCAGATCGCATTGAATACTGCCGATTCGAGTCCGCTCATTTCATTTAAGACACGAAATTGGAATTCTTTTCATTTTCTTTCTTCAATCATTGATAAGAACTCAAAAGTCGCGTTTCATTCAAATTTTTTTAATGAATAGGAATTTTTAATCATTTTGACTGACAGTTTTTACGTAAATGATAAGTAGAAAAGCTGTAGGAATTAGAATGAACAGTGCAGTAGCAATAAATGCAAGAATATTTACTTCCATAGTCTCAGTGTTTTTTACCTCACAATACAATAACTCGGGATTTAATCCCATAGAGATGATAAAACTTTCGCCTCTAAATTCAATGGATGAATTAACTCTCGATGATATTATTAAATTGGATCAATATCATGAACAATATCAGACCTATCAAATCAATTCATTGTCGAGAATTGAATAGTATACCATAGGAAGATCTTTTATCCAGACCTAATACAAAATAGGATTCCTGATCCAATCAAGAATTCTTTTCTTTATCATTCTGTTCCATTCTTTTTTTTATATAACCTACCCCACCCCTTCCTTGTATCATTATCAGATGAAGTATCTTCTGACCATCGTTCGACTTCTATTATTCACAAACCCAAATAAACAATAGAAGTGAGTGAAAGGGAAAAAGAAAGAAGTTAAGTTCTAAACTACGTTTTTTAATGATATAATTTTCTTGGAATACAAAGAATTGTGATAAAGATGAATCTCGGTAGAAAGCATCTAATATTCCATCAATTTTTTGGTTTCAATGAAACTCGTAAAATAAATGGAAAATAGGAAGGAAAAAATTCTGCATTCCCTCACTAAGAGGGGTGAAGTCCTTGGTTGATCTTTAGCTTTCTTTTATCTTTCTTCCTTAGATTATTAGTACTAGGACAGATATATTAAAAGCTCAGTATGCAATTTGAATGAAATTTTTTTTTTTCAAATTCAAATTAGTAATTGAGGTTACACAAAATCAGAGCCAGAAAAGAAGATAGTTGAATCTAGAAAAGAAAAGTAGTCCAGGGGGGAGATTTCGATTAAATTCATTTTGGACTGTACAATAAACGAATTCTATTTGTGTATGTGCTCCCGGGAAATATATGGTACTCTATTCCATATTCTGTTCCCTGGATCGGGAGCAATCAAAAATCAGACCCAGTATCTCTATCTCTTGGAATACTGAATATAATGCTACCAAGAATTGTATTAATCCACGTATGTCTTTCTCCCATCAATCGGTTTCTAGTTGAAGTAATGAAAATTTTCATCTATTTGTTTGATGAGAAATGGGAAAGAAAAAAAAGATCTCCTTTGGGAATGAAATCTGGCTCTGTCCTCTGTACCAGCTTTCATAGAAAAGAGGGAGTTGAATTGATGTATTGATTGATTGGATCCGTCGGGACTGACGGGGCTCGAACCCGCAGCTTCCGCCTTGACAGGGCGGTGCTCTGACCAATTGAACTACAATCCCAGGGAAATAAGGAATATATCCGAAAATTAGATTCTTTTTTATTCCTCTGTATCAGGTATTTCTGAAGGGCAAGGGTTTATACCATCTCATGGTAGATTGCCAAATTT